GATCCTTTATTCATACTCATTCAATTGGAAGAGTTAATCCAATCCAAAAAAATTATGCTTCGCGACTCCATATCCATAATCCAATCTTTTTTATTCAATTTCTAATCGGCCTTTGGATACAAATCGTGAGAATGTATATTCTTCCTCAAATATACTATTGAGAGGTAAAGGATTAAACCTTTTTAAGAAATAAAGTTTTTGATCGGAATATGAAAAAAACTGAAAGACCCCTTAACTATTTAAGTTTTTGATAGAACGAATCACACTTTTACCACTAAACTATACCCGCTACATATTTATTATTGTATATGAATGGACCATTTGTCGAACAAAAGAGTGAGGCGCAATCAAGATAGCATCAGAATCATGAAAATTTTAGCGTTGACGCTTCGTCCCGCCGGGGACTTAAATAGGCGAAGAGCAGAAAGCTTACTTAAATAACATAAAAAAGTTATAGTTATATTATACTTTTCTTTTCGTTTGATACGAAGTCATTACTGACAGTCCCGGTCTGAAAGAATCATTGAAGCTGGATCATAGAAAGGATGAAATCTGCATACATGGTTTCTTTTTTTTTTTTCAACTTCTCTTTCAACTGCCAGATCTTACTTATGAATTAAGAATTCGGGTCAATTGGATCTCAATTGTTCAAATAAAGCTTGTCTCTTGAACAAATAAATGAGTTATATTATAACTACGTTTATAAATAAATATGTGTGTTTAATATTAAATTAAATTAATATTAATAATATTAAGTAATAATATTAAGAATATTAAGTAATAATATATTAAGAATATTAAGTAATAATATTAAGATTAAGTATTAATTTAATATAATATTAATTTAATATAATATTAAGTATTAATAATAAGAAATGACACTTCAACAAGTATTTTTGATTGATATCAAATCATTATTAAATCATTTTATCTATGGAAATACTGGCCTGACCCGGCCAGTACTTAAACCAAGCCGGGGGAATAAACCTTTCGTACAAAATAGAAGAAGTAGGGTATTTTTCTATTGGGGATATCCGTTTCGAATCATTATCTAAATTGAATTCCTGATCAAATTTCTTCTTATATATATATATATATATTTTTTTTATCCTATATATAGATATATATTGCTTTATTGTTCTTTTTATATATCTTTATAAGTTATATTATAATGTTTATTTAGTTATATTATAATGTTTATTTATATATGTTATATAATTGTTATAATATTTTATATATCTTTATTTTATATATCTTTATCTTATATCTTTTTTTTTATTATAAAAAATATTATAAATAAATAAAATATTATAAATAAATATATTATTTTAAATATATTATTTATTATAAAATTAATTTAATTTATAAATAAATATATATATATATTTATAAATATATATATATATTTATAAAAAATAAAGAATATAATTTAATAGAATATAAATAAAAGAATATATAAAAAAAAAATAGATAAATAAAAAAGTAAAACGAAGGTTTTTATCAATCTTTACTTCACGTGTCACATCACATAAAAAATTTTCCATTTTTAAACGGGGATGGGAATGGGGAGAGATGGCTGAGTGGACTAAAGCGGCGGATTGCTAATCTGTTGTACGAGTTATTCGTACCGAGGGTTCGAATCCCTCTCTCTCCGCTTCTTCTTATTACTTGAGACTTTCGAATTCGAAGGAATTTCGATCCCTTGATTTTATCATAGGTAAATGTATGGAATAGATAAAATCATAAGAAAAAAAAAATTAGAAAAAGCAGGAAAAACAAAAAATATCTTTTTTTATTCCTCACGTCCAGGATTACGCCCTGGATCATTAGATAAAAATCCGAAGATGAAGAGAGAAATAAAGAATATCACTACTGTATAAACGAATAATTTGAGAGTAAGCATTACACAATCTCCAAGATCTTTTTTTTTTTGAAAAAGGGAATAGGTTACTTATTTTTTACTTTACCACATACACTATTTTGTTTTGACATGACACCCCCCAAAAAATGAAGTGTTTTTTGAAAAGAAAGTCATTTTCACGAATTTCTTTGGAATAAGATTTTGATTCCTTCGTTATCAAAAATTTCTTGTCATATGAATAATTAGGTATTGTAGGCAACCTAATAAAGTCTTTGCTCACTGTAAGGTCAGAACGAGGAAATAAGTTGATCAAAATTCATCGCTGCGGTTATTCAATATACAAGAATTTCTATTTTTGAATCGAGGGTTCATAATGTAAGACTTATCTGGTCTTATCAATTTTTCGAATTTTTATTTATCGAATAAATCATGAATTTAGCAGAGTATTAAATCATCGAAAACTTACAGCAGCTTGCCAAACAAAGGCTAAGAGAAAAAAAAGTACAGGTATGACAGGCATAACATCTACGATTGGATTTAAAAAGGCATAAGCTTCGGGCAATTTGGCGAAGAAAAAACTACTCGAATAAAAGACAGAATTAAGACAGATGCAGATTAAACTAAAGATATTAAGCATAACAAAATTTCGTTCTTGTAGATTAGATAATTTTATTCTGATTGAGTTTTTTTTATAAGGGAAAAAAAGACAAGTCAAAAAATCTTTCTTTTTTTTTTTTAACTCTCCCAAATAAAAATCTTTCCTTCCATTCTCAAATGAGAATACAAGGAATTCCATTTTCATACAATATCTTAACTGAATTCCCTGTAATGATCAATGAATTTTTTTGATTCTATATCTACGTGTGTTGAATCCTAGCAACAATATATCCCCAATGTATTTATTTATTGGGTTGGAATTGACGAATAACCAATACCAATATTAATGTTTATTAGTGTCGAATAGAAATTCGAAATGGGGCGTGGCCAAGCGGTAAGGCAGCGGGTTTTGGTCCCGTTACTCGGAGGTTCGAATCCTTCCGTCCCAGACCGTTTCCATCAGAAACGAAAGATGGGATCACATCGTATCCCACATGAAACATAAAATTGTTAACGAGAACAATCTTTTGTTCTGAATTCTAAGAATGATTCTTAGAATCATATTTTTTCTTTCATTTGGTTTCTCACAAACGTAATCAAGTGTCAAATGTGGGTGGAAATAAATATCTTTTTTTTTAATTCAAAAAAGAAATTCTGGGTTTATCATTCACATTCAGGATATGTTCGTACTACTCAATATTCATTTTAAAGTTAGTTACTTATGGAAACTTTATGTCCCATATCTATGAAATGTCAATTCTCACATGAAGCATTCTGAATCGAAATGTGAATGAAAGAAAGGCATCTTTATTCCCTTACCAAGGGTAAAAAGCCTAAAGTAAATAAATGGGGTATCCCAATTCCACAGTCTATGTTATGTGGAGACTAAAGAGTAGGGAGTTTTTGGTACTAATTTCATCACTGGTCTTAAAACTTCTAAAGCTGGTGTGGGAAAAAAATAGTAAAAACGAATTGATCTGGACCCCATTTTTTTGTATTTTATCTGGTTCATCTTATATCTTATCCGGTTCAAATGAATAATTGGAAATCAATGTAATGTAGCGATTGGGGGGAAATTCGTATATTGCATCTACTTGACTTTATGAAATTGATGGAAAAGAAAAATTCTTGAACCTGAAGTAAAACAAAATCCGTATTGTATAAAATAAAAAGTTTTATTAATAATTGATTTTGTTCCGGGATTGCAAATCTATTAATATTAAAGGTTCTTCTTTTGAGGTTTATAGTTTATTTGTTCGAGAAAAATGGATCCTTCATGATTGATCGTCCCGAACAATCTTTTTAAGATGTAAATAAGTCTTAAGCAAACTTATTTATTCGTCTTTTTTAGAAATATGTTTCATTCATATGATAGAATATAGAGTTAAATAAATTGGATCCTTGCCGAGCCTTCCCCGGATAAATACTTATCTATCCATAGATAGATAGATAGAAAGTATGTACTATTATATACCGGTATACACACACCGGTTGAGCCAATGACTATTCATGATTCCATATTGAATCAATTACATACCGGTTTGAAATAAAATTAGAGGAATGTTATGGTAAAACTTCGTTTGAAACGATGTGGTAGAAAGCAACGTGCGACTTGAAGGACATGATCGGCTGTGGATTCTTACATCCACCATTTTCTATAGGAATGAAGATGTTCTTAGCTCGACATAGTTTGTTCTGCTCTGTTAGGAACCTAATTTGTGTTAGGTTGTAAGTAAATAGTACATGATGGAGCTCGAGCAGAAAGGATTGATTCGTTTATCAGGGGGAAGAATCTAGGGTTAGTAACTATCAATAAGTTAGACCAACTTTGTAAGTATATCCTCAATATATAAATCGAAAGGTTAAAAAAATCGAAAAATCAAAGAAGTTTGAAAAATAAAAAGTAAAATTTTTCAGAATTGGTAAAACTATTTCGATCAAAAGTGTATCACAAGGTAATCCACCGTTCATATTCTATTTCTATAGTATAGAAAAAAATAACAAAAAACAAAAAGGTATGTTGCTGCTCTTTTGAAAGGAGTAAGGATCACCGAAGTAATGTCTAAACCCAATGATTTCACAAAGCAAAGATAAAGGATTCCGGAACAAGTAAACACTATTTTCAATTGTCTCAACAATTGAATCAGAATGAGGAATAAAAATAGATTCGAGATGAGACAAACGAAAGAGGTTAGAGACGGCTCAATAAATGTCTAAGGGTTTCCCTTCGAACTCTGTCAGAATTACCCAACTTGAGTTATGAGTACGAATGAGATTTCTTTTTTTCTGTAAGGAAGAATAAAAAAACGACTCAAATCATAGTCTAATTCATGATTTTATGGATCCATTTGCCATTATATACATATACAGAAATTTAGAATCCTTTTTTCTCGAGCCGTATGAGGAGAAAACCTCCCATACGTTTCTAGGGGGGGCATTGTTTATTTACATCTATTCCAATGAGCCATCTACCGAATCGTTGCAATTGATGTTCGATCCCGAAGAGAAGGAAGAGATCTTAGAAAAGTAGGTTTTTACGACCCGATAAAGAATCAAACTTATTTAAATGTTCCTGTTATTCTATATTTCCTTGAAAAAGGTGCTCAACCTACGGGAACTGTTTGTGATATTTTAAGGAAGGCGGAATTATTTCAAGAAAGAACTTCGATTCGAGTTAATTAAAGGAAAAAACAAAATTAATAAATAAAAAAAAGGGGGGGAACTAGTATCTATCTTTGTGTAATTATTTACACACAATTTGCCTTTTTCTTGCTGTATTCATACTTAATTTACTTTTTTTCTTGTTTTGTTTGTTGCGGGAATCCACCAACAAACAAGGGGTTAATCTTGCTTATTGTACCTCTATTGATTGAATAAACCCGAGATTTTTTCTTTACTTTACCTCTTTCGTATTTTTTTCATCCAAATTTATTATTTATGTTTATGTTGTGCCAATCCAACACAAGTCCTTATTTGATTTACTTAAATTTGTTTTCTTAACATTGGATTCATATTGACAATGGTATATCGAAGAAATATAATTCGATCGTAGATAAATAGATCCGTTTATCTCCACCTCATATTGGTTTTTTCTTTCCTTCACTTCAGTAAAATGATGGGTTTGCCCTGCCGGATTTACTGGCATACAAGATGTATTTTCTTAACGAAAAAGAAAAGAAAATTGATAAAGAAAATGGTGGTTTGTCACAATTTTGACATCTCTATTGGGAATCTGTTGTTGTTTAATCGGATCTGTCCATTTTGGTATTTTGGTGTTTTTAATTGATCAACAAATCTTTCTTTTCGATTTGTTCTAGTTCAATGTTTTGACGGGGTCGTGCAGTGCAATTCAATTGATTTTTTTATTTTGACCGTATTTACATATCCTATTTATTTTATTCGGGTTGCTAACTCAACGGTAGAGTACTCGGCTTTTAAGTGCGACTATGATCTTTTACACATTTGGATGAAGCAACAGATTCGTCCAGACTATTGGTAGAGTCTATAAGACCACGACTGATCCTCAAAGGTAATGAATGGAAAAAACAGCATGTCGTAATAAAATATTATTATTATTTTTATTATTATTTAATATTTAATTAAATTTTTATTATTATTTAATTAAATTAATTATTTAATTTATTATTTAATTAAAGTAGAACTTTGAGTTTATCCTTACCGGATCGTTACAAATTTTTTTTTTTTTTCACTTCCAAAAAGAAAAAAAAAAATTCACATTTACAGTTGGGTCTAGTGAATAAATGGACAGAGCCCTATGGCTCTAATTCTGGTGAAATAAAAAGCAACGAGCTTTTGTTCTTAATTTGAATGATTACCCGATCTAATTAGACGTTAAAGATAGATTAGTGCCTGATGCGGGAAAGGGTGGGTTCTTTTGTGAGTGGACCATTGATTTTCTGTCTTTTTTTTTTTTAATGAATCCTAATTATTCTTTATTATGGATTGGAGACGGATGTGTAGAAGAAACAGTATACTGATAAAGAGAATTTATTCCAAAGTCAAAAGAGCGATCGAGTTGCAAAAATAAAGGATTTTTGACCCTCTTGTAATTATAACGAACATAAACCAATTGGATAGAAAAGGAGAGGAAAAAGATCTGTTGATTGGACTCCCCTGTTTCCTTTGTTTGTGGGATATATATTCTTTTCTTACTGTAATTATATACATAATATATACCCTGTTCTGACCATATTGCACTATGTATCATTTGATAACCCCAAAAATGAAATGGGTCCTGCCTCTGGTTCAAGTAGAAATGTAAATGGAAGAATTACAAGGATATTTAGAAAAAGATAGATTTCGGCAACAACACTTTCTATATCCGCTTCTCTTTAAGGAGTATATTTACACATTTGCTCATGATCGTGGTTTAAATGGTTCGATTTTTTACGAATCCACGGAAATTTTTGGTTATGACAATAAATCTAGTTCAGTACTTGTGAAACGTTCAATTATTCGAATGTATCAACAGAATTATTTGATTTATTCGGTTAACGATTCTAACCAAAATCGATTCGTTGGGTACAACAATTATTTTTATTTTCATTTTTATTCTCAGATGATATTGGAAGGTTTTGCAGTCATTGTGGAAATTCCATTCTTGCTGCGATTAGTATCTTCCCTCGAAGAAAAAAAAATACCAAAATCTCAGAATTTGAATTTACGATCTATTCATTCAATATTTCCCTTTTTGGAGGACAAATTATCGCATTTAAATTATGTGTCAGATATACTAATACCTTATCCCATCCATCTGAAAATCTTGGTTCAAATCCTTCAATGCTGGATCCAAGATGTTCCTTCTTTACATTTATTGCGATTCTTTCTTCACGAATATCATAATTGGAATAGTCTTATTACTCCGAATAATTCTATTTTTTTTTTTTCAAAAGAAAATAAAAGACTATTTCGGTTCCCATATAATTCTTATGTATCTGAATGCGAATTTGTATTAGTTTTTCTTCGTAAACAATCTTCTTATTTACGATTAACATCTTCTGGAGCTTTTCTTGAGCGAACAC